TAGAATATCTTTCAATAAATGGCAATTCGAGCGTCAACTTCCATTTTCTCGTATTCGTACCATCTCTCTTATGGTATTCTAAAAACCAATTTATCTCCTGGATGTTCAACCACGTCTTGTGTAACTGAATATTTCAAGTATAGTTGGTCCAAGGAGGGTGCATAACTTCTCTTCATCTTCAGAAATTAGCTTCGGATCTCCAATTTTCTCTTCCTTTTACATCGCATTAATAGTAGGCTTGAAAATCAATTGTTTCTTCGTCATAATAGGGATTGGGAAAGATTTGCTCGCCTCCGTAGCCGTAGAAAGACTTTTTTATTTGGATTGGCATCGGGGTACAACTAACTATATTGCCAAAATTAAATTCATGCTGTATATTTTCAACGGAGACAGGTTGAATCCCTTGCTCTCTCGTGATACGATCCTCTTCCCACCGAGCCCTTACTTCCTCCTCAGCCCACGGCACGGAGGGGGAGAGAAAAGAAATGTAGGACTTTTGCAAGCAATTCATCGCGGAAGAGAAGAAAGGCCGGGCCGTGAGAGAGAGCTGCCTTTACCGTTCGTTATTCGCGGGCCTTGATCAGAACGTATCCGATCCGATATAGATATCCCCCTTCAACGTGGGTCATCGAAACCGGGCAGCGCATGCCGACCGAACCGGAGCACGAAAGCCGAACCAAATCCTTTATGAAAATTGATTCCTATTTGGGTAGTGCATAACCGCATGGATAAGCTCACACTAACCCGTCAATCTCATGGAATTCGCTATTGGGAGAAATAATATCTGGAGCTACATCTAATCTAACAAAATATTAAATGTGGAATGATAAGTTAATATGTAATTCTATTACTCTATAAAATAATAAAAGGTAATAATTTAATATCGAATTCAAACAAAATCTGAAAGAGAGATCGTGCTGTAATGAATAAATATTTGAAGAATTAATGGAAAATCAAAACTTTCAGGAGATCGAACGAGGAGCCGTATGAGGTGAAAATCTCACGTACGGTTTTATGGAGTGACGGTAAAGGTAACTTATCCGTCGACTCTTCCACTACGACCCCAAAGAAACCAAACTCCGCTTTACGGAAAGTCGCTAGAGTACGATCAACCTCTGGATTTGAGATCACCGCTTATATACCAGGTATCGGCCATAATTTGCAAGAACATTCAGTAGTATTAGTGAGAGGAGGAAGGGTTAAAGATTTACCCGGTGTAAGATATCATATTGTTCGAGGAACCCTAGATGCTGTGGGAGTAAAGGATCGTCAACAAGGGCGTTCTAGTGCGTTGTATTATTATCTAAGACTTGCATCATTCCATGACGATGCCATGTTAATTGCTAGGAACATGTAGATTATGTAGCTAACCCAATAACGGAAGTTTCGTAAGGGGACCAGAGCAGGCTACAATAAATAAAACCATGAAATTGATTTAAATTATATATCTAGATCTAGGGTTTAATTATTATGACACATTACCTGGGGAGTTTCCCCCAACTTTCCCTGCGTTAACGGGGGGTTAAAGAAACTTTACTTTATTAGAACAAGTTAAGGTCAGATAGCAATAATTCCAAGCACTGATTCTTCAACACTATTTTTAAACCTGAAGATTTTATTGTATAGATACATGAAATACAAGATTTCCAACTGTAACGGAAAATGGGGAAACGGATACTCGATCGAAAGCGAGTAAATATCATTCCGTACAAATAGATATTCTATTAATATACGTAATGTATGATTTAAAATCTATTGTATATAGTGAAGTGGAAAGCCGTATTCGATGAAAATCGTATGTACGGTTTGGAGGGAGATCCTTCGCGACTTGAATGAATGATCCACCCTACAATATGGAGTGAGAAGGCCGAAATGAATCATTAATCCCTAACTTTAATGAGAGAAATTACTAATAATAAATTATTTCTCGTACTCATGTCACGTCGAAGTAATGCGAGAGAAAGAGATGCGAAAGCTGATCCGGTTTATCATAATAGATTAGTCAACATGTTAGTTAACCATATTCTTAAGCACGGGAGAAAATCATTGGCTTATGGAATTCTTTATAATGCCATGGTGAATATTGAGCGAAGGACGAAAAACAATCCACTATCCGTTTTGCGTCAAGCAATACGCAAAGTAACTCCCAATGTAGCAGTAAAGGCGAGACGTGTGGGTGGGTCCACTTATCAAGTTCCCACTGAAATAGGATCTACACGGGGAAAAGTACTTGCTATTCGTTGGTTATCGGGGGCATCTCGAAAACGTCCAGGTCGAAGTATGGCTTTTAAACCAAGTTCTGAATCAATGGATGCTGCCAGAGATAATGGCAATGCTGTACGTAAAAAGGAAGAGACTCATAGAATGGCAGAGGCCAATAGAGCTTTTGCAAATTTCCGTTCATATAAATAAAGAGATTAATAACAATTAAATTAAATTAAGGAATATATGATATCAAATTGGAAGGAACGTGAGCCGAAAGGCTTACATAAAAAATATAAATATCATAATGTTAATGTAAAATTAATATTGTATTTGAATAAAAAAAAAATTTTTAACTATTAT